CTTTCTATAGTGGAGATAGTCGCACGTAATGACAGATCACGGCCATATTGTTAAATGCTTGTGGTAAAAATGGGTTTCGTTCTAGTGCCCGAAAATAATATTCTAAAGCTTTCGTATGTTCTCCATTACTTGTGTGGATAAGGCCTATGTTATAGAGTATATAACTTCGATCGTAGGGATCAATTTCTAGTCGCATAGCTTCATAATAATTCTGCAAAGCTTCCGCATAATTTCCTTCGGATTGAGCTGACATCCGTTACGGTCGTCATTCGACTCAAAGAATCTCCGTTTCAGAACCGTACGTGAGGTTTACATCTCATACGGCTCCTCCCTTAATATGCATAATACGAATATTTCAATCTTTTTTGATTCAATAGATTTTTTATTCTCATTATGAACTGAGTGGGGCTAGTGTTTTTACAAGAAATCTCTAGCCAACCTTCTTGCGCGAGATCTTTTGTTAACATAAAATGTGTTGGTACTAAATAGAAAGGAGAACGCCAACAATTTCTTTGTCCTTAACGCCCCAGAATTTCCAGGAATTCGTCACTTCAACAGTCTTCGATGGTTCTACGGGTATCCAAAGTACGAACCAGATGGATGTTTGTTGTCCTAACCATTCGTTTTAGTCCCAATCCAGATAAGGAAGGAAAAGGGGTAAGTCATCTTTAACAAAGCTTTTCTATTGTTGATTCCTAAGTGTAGTGCTTTTCCCTATGCCGCCTATTGGTACTAGTAGAGTAGGATTGCCCTGTCATAAAGAACCGATAGGTGTAACCTTTCGCTCAATACTCAAATCAATATATAGAAATATAGAAGCATCTGAGGCTGCGTCAATCGTGGATACACGACAGAAGGAGTTGTTCAATTTCGAAACTTCACCTTCAATAAGCGTGGATTTGTTTCAATTCAATCAATATCAATAATATATGTATAAAAAAAAAGATATATAGATAGAGAATTCCATTATCACCATTATCAATAGAATATCAAATTCTATTCTTTTGTATCCCTAATCAGATAATCATGAATGAAATATCTTTCTCGTAGGCGTAAACAAAAAAAGAATCAAATCACACCATCTCGATAATAGGTAAATGCCTCTTTTTCTCCTGAAGTTGTTGGAATTATTCGTAATAAGATATTGGCCACGATTGAAAAGGTCTTATCAATAAAATTCCCATTTGTCCTCGATCTAGGCATAGGTATCAATCCATTCTATAATTCTTCTCATTACCCCCGTGGAAAAAAGATCCCACAAGCAAAGGAATTGTACAATACAAAATAGCATAAAAAAGATTCATGAAAAAAATATATAAACCTACTATGATTACTCGTACTCAAATACGCAAATGACTCCTTTTTGAAGGAATTCATAATAAATATTCGAATACGATTCGAATTCATACAGATGAAATAGTATATCAATAAAGATAACGATTCTTATCGAAACTGAAGAATAAAAGAAATTTTCCGATAGGGTTTTCTATAGATTAGATCGAAAATCAATTCAATCGAATTAGAATACTTTTTCCATGATGTAAATAGAATCATCTATTTTTTTTTATTGAATGATAAGGTTGAGGAGAACTTTCAAACTAGAAAGTAATTCGCGAGAATTTTTATAATTTGATGTAATCGTAGTTTCCATTTCAATCGAATCATGGTGGAAAGATCTCTATTCATTAGAGAAAGTCATTCCTAAGTGAAATCGTTCTAATTTATTGATTTTAGACTTTTACAAACATATAAATATGGGCGACTCGCTATTTCTTCGGTTTCTAGATCATAATCATTTTGATAGGAGAGATGGCCGAGTGGTTGAAGGCGTAGCATTGGAACTGCTATGTAGACTTTTGTTTACCGAGGGTTCGAATCCCTCTCTTTCCGTATTTCCGTCCTGTCCATCAATATTTTTGCCCACCAAAAAAAAAAAGAGATACCTTTTTTAGTTTGAAACTATATTCATTCTTTTTTATCTTTTTCAATTGAATTTTGAATATTTATAAGTGCTATAGTATGGAAAATACTGGAAAAAGTGGACAAGGAATAAAAATATCTCTATTTGTATGATACATGAATGGGAAAAATCCGGACCAGAATCGAAATATATTAGATAAGTGTGAGAAAAATCCGGAGCAAACCCCTTACTTGAAGTCTTAAGTCAATTTACTTTGCTGAAAGGGGGCAAAACTGTCCGAACTTTTTTTAGTTTCTTTTAGTTAGGTTTAAGTCTGACGGGAATAATATTCTACGACTAGCAATTCATTTATTTTCAAACCAACCCACTTATTATCGATTATTTGATTGACTAATCCTTTATATGGGAATGGCTGAAGAGTCAAATGTTTTGGCAATTCCTCGCGGGGGGATTCGTCAAGATAATTTTGAATGAGAATTTTGGATTTTTGTTCATCCCTCGCCATAATAAGATCTTGGGGTTTGCAACGATAACTTGGTATATCTACTATACGACCATTAACTAAAATATGTCTATGGTTAACTAATTGACGAGCTCCAGGAATAGTAGGAGCCATACCCAACCGAAAAAGGATGTTATCCAAACGCATTTCAAGTAATTGTAGTAAAACCTGACCTGTTGACCCTTTGGCTTTTCTGGCAATACGGACGTATTTAAGCAATTGTCGTTCTGTAATACCATAATGAAAACGTAATTTTTGTTTTTCTTCTAAACGAATACGATATTGCGATCTTTTCCCGGAACGTGATTGATTTCTAAGATCACTTCCAGCTCTAGGCCTTTTATTAGTTAGTCCCGGTAAAGCCCCCAGACGGCGTATTTTTTTGAAACGAGGCCCTCGGTAACGCGACATAAAGACTCCTTTTATTTTTTATTGATATTTGCAAAATAAACCTAATTTAAATTAAAGCTAAACTAAATGAAAAAAAAATCTCCTGAAGTATTGTACAAATAATGATAGGAATTTCATAAATATCCGAACTTCCCCTTAGTTTATTTTATGATTATCATTTTTGATTCTTTTTTTTTTTTTCTTATAATTTCCTATTATAATAATAAGAATTGATCCTTTTTTTTATTTATGTTATACATTTTTTTTTTTTCGATTGAGTTTCTATTTAGAGGTTTTAGAATAGAAAGAAATTCTAAAGAAATAGAACTGACTCTTTCTCTTCTAATCTCGAACTATAGAAAATTGAATAAAATTCAGTATAAAAAATTCAAAAAAACAAATCGAACAAAAAACAAAGCCGGCTATCGGAATCGAACCGATGACCATCGCATTACAAATGCGATGCTCTAACCTCTGAGCTAAGCAGGCTCATATAACAGACATTGTATACATGCCTCTTTCATTATTCATTTCATCTATATAATGTATATATGAATATATACAAATCAAATTTTAAATCAATTCAATAAGATACAACTCTGATCAGAATAATAAATTCCGCTCCTTCCATTCGGAAACTCAGATGAGAAAAAGAATCGACCCTTTGAGTATTCCCAACTGTCTGAGAAAAGGAAAAGAAAGAGGTCATATATATAGACGATACGAGATATCCATTCCTATTGAATTGCAGATACAGAAATGATAGAATCATTCACTAGAGATACAAAAGGGGCAGCAAAAAATCCAAGAAATGAAAATAAGAAAGAAGAGCCTTTCGGCATACTAATTTTTGCTAAATGAATTCAACGGTTCCGTCCGAAATGCAATAGGAAGAATCAAATCAAAAAGGATATCACAGGGAGACCCAAGTTTTCAAAAGGGGGATATGGCGAAATCGGTAGACGCAACGGACTTAATTGGTTTGAGCCTTAATAGGGAAACCTACTAAGTGAGAACTTTCAAATTCAGAGAAACCCTGGAATTAATAAAAATGGGCAATCCTGAGCCAACTCCTTTTTTTCCAAAAAGAAAAAAATTCTGAAAGCGAGAATAAAGAATGGAGAGGTGCAGAGACTCAATGGAAGATGTTCTAAAAAATGGAGTTGACTGCGTTGTTATAATAATTCTTCCACCCAAACTTAAAAAACGATGAAGAAAAACCTATATTTTATATTTGATGAAATAATGAAAGAATTTTTTGGAATCAATTTCAAGTTGAAGAAAAAATCGTCAAATATGAATTGATCAAAGTATTCACTCCATAGTCTGATAGAGCTTCTTTTTAACGAACTGCTCAATTGGACGAGAATGAAGATAGAGTCCCATTCTACATGTCAATACTGACAACAATGAAATTTATAGTATGAGGAAAATCCGTTGATTTTAGCAATCGTGAGGGTTCAAGTCCCTCTATCCCCAAAAAGCTTTTTTCACTATTTATCCTCTTTTTTAGTTATTCGTTTTTTCTTTCAAAAATGCGGAATTTTTTGCTCTTACCACAATAGATGATATCTTATCAAAAATAAAAAAAAAAAAAGAAAAATCATTTGAATGATTCAGAATCCATACTATAGAATTACTCGTATTGTATTCTATTAACTCGTCCACTTCTATTGATATGGAAGATACAATAAGAAATTCCGAGACTGATCTATTTATTTGTAAGACTTTTTCGTCCTTTTATTTGACATATACCTGAATTATCTAGTAAACTAAAATGACTAGATGATGTGTTGCAAATGGTCGGGATAGCTCAGCTGGTAGAGCAGAGGACTGAAAATCCTCGTGTCACCAGTTCAAATCTGGTTCCTGGCATATGATGAATTTGCATACTATTGCATAGTATCGATTAACCAAATTCATGAATATAGCTCGATATACATATTCATTAAGCGTCTAGATCATGACACATACATCACTTAATTTATCAAGGAGTCTAGAGATATACCCCATCTATTTGATAGATGGGTAAATAGTATATAAATGATGTAAAAGATATGTAAAAGAAGTGGATTCCTGTTTCTCTTCCTTTTTTTTTTTAGACTGTGTCTACTCTTAGTCAAGAAAGTCTTAAAGTACAGCAAAAGATTCAGGCTTTCTAAATATTAAATATTCGAAAGGGTTCAA